TTATTACAAATAAAAAGAAAATTCTCCCATCAAATATGAATACTAGATTGGGGTTTTACAAAGCCCCTTATCGGATTTGAACCGATGACTTACGCCTTACCATGGCGTTACTCTACCACTGAGTTAAAAGGGCCTTTTTTATTTAATTCCGGAATTATTCACTATGTGGATAAAATATCTATATGTACATATATTATAAACATAAGTATATATGCATTAAGTACGTGCAGTAGATACATAGTGTATAGTGGCTCATTGTTGAATAATAAAATGGATTTACCTAGGAAGTCTAGGAGAAAATGCAATGAATTGTTTCAAGACCGACTCGAATAGAAATAAATTCAATTGAAATAATTAAAAAAAAAAAAAAAAATACTACTACTAGATTTCTAATGTCGATTCTAATGAATAATTCGTCAATGACGAATAAAAAACAATTCTATGCAATTCTGAAAGGGGGAAAGATCCCTCGGCTAGAATCATTTGATTATATTGACAATTTCAAAAAACGGATCATACTATGATCATAGTATGATGGCCGTTGGTCAAGCGGGCCCCCATCGTCTAGTGGTTTAGGACATCTCTCTTTCAAGGAGGCAGCGGGGATTCGAATTCCCCTGGGGGTAGGGTACTACGAAAGGAAATTGATCATGGATTACCAATAAGTCGAAAATTGATTCTTCCTGGGTCGATGCCCGAGCGGTTAATGGGGACGGACTGTAAATTCGTTGGCAATATGTCTACGCTGGTTCAAATCCAGCTCGGCCCAATAATTCGCCAATCCGCCATGAGATGATATAACTCCCTTTGTACTTCAGAAATACCCGATCCGGAGATAAAAAAGAATCAAATTTTCTGCTAGATCCCGTATTTCCCTGGGATTGTAGTTCAATTGGTCAGAGCACCGCCCTGTCAAGGCGGAAGCTGCGGGTTCGAGCCCCGTCAGTCCCGACGGATCCAATAAATATATCAAAAAATCTCTCCCTTTTTCTGAAGGGGACCGGGGGAAGAATTCCATTGTCAAAGCAAAGGGGAAATCCTTATTTCTTTTTTCTTTCCTTTTGGTAGGAGAAAGACATATGCGGTTGGATTAGTACAATTATTGGTAGCATTATAGTCAGTATTCCAAGAAATGCTGGCTTTTTCGATTGCCCCCGATGCATGTAATGGAATCGAGTACTATACTTTTTTGAGGCGCGCATACACAAAAGGAATTCCTTTCTTGTCCAATACAAAATTGAATATAAGAAAATACTTTCCAGAAAAAACAAAAAAAAAAAAACAATTTATTTTTCTGGCTACGGATTTATGGAACCTGACTTACTAGTTTGAAGTTGCAAAATAGATTTCATGCAAATTGCACACTGAGCTTTTGGTATAGGTGTCCCGGGGCTAATAATCTACGAAGAAAGGAGGGGGAAGGACAGATCAACCAAAGATCCTACTCCTCTTAGAAAGGCGAATGAATCATTTTTCCTATTTTTCATTTTGTTTTAAGGCCCCATCGACGAAAGAACAAATCGGAAAATAGTAAATTTGATGAATATTCATTTTATACGGTCTCATCTTTATCACACTTCTTTGTCTTCCAAGTCAAAAATAGTTTCGTTCTAAACTCCTTTCTTTTTCCATTTAGCTTTTATTGTTTGTTTGGGTTTGTAACTATGTGACCACTGGAAGTGGAAGAGCTATTTGATGAGACTTCATCAGATGATTGTACAAGAAGGAACTAGATAGATTAGAGAGAAAAAAAGAACAGATAATAAAAAATGATAAATAAATAAAGGAATTTTGGGTTAGGTCAGCAATCCAAGTTTGGGGCGGTATGGATAAAAGAACTTCCTATGTTATACTATTCAATTCTCGACGACGAATTTATTTGATAGTTCAGATATTGTTATTCATGATATTGATCTGATTCAAGATCATCGAGAGGTAATATTCATTCATTGAATTTACAGGCCAAAGATTTATCATCTCTATGGGATTAAATCCCGAGTTATTGCGAAGTAAAAAACCGATGAGATTATGGAAGTAAATATTCTTGCATTTATTGCTACTGCACTATTTATTCTAGTTCCTACCGCTTTTCTACTTATCATTTATGTAAAAACAGTCAGTCAAAACGATTAATTATTAACTAATTTGAATGAAACTTGACTTCTTAGTTCTTAGCCAAAATTGACGAAATAAAATGAAAAAGATTCCAATTTCATGTCTTAAATGAAATGAGTGGACTAGAATCGGCAGTATTCTAATAGATAGATAGTATGGTAGAAAGAAATAGATAAATCTTTCTACCATACTATTTATTAGTTAGATTCTTGTTATAAAGCTGCCCCCTGGAATAAAATAAAGATAGAGGCTGCATTTGATATGGATCTATATATCAATCTACAAGATTATCTTGATATATGCGAATATCAATTCCATATATGGGATTGACATAGCATCCAATTCCATTTATTTGCTATATCTATTTGTTCTGATCAATCTGAAT